AGGGCTCGTGCGGCTGCAGCAGGATTTGAAAAAGGGATCGATCGTGATTTGGAACCTGTTCTTTACATGACCCCTCTCAACTAAGATTTGGTTTTTTATATCTATTCTATTGTTTTTTTCTGTTCTGGCTCGGCTAGATAAAATGGCCGAGCCCTTCCTTTTTAGGACCGAAGGATAAGAAGAGAGACCAAACAAAAAAAGAAACAAATATATTCCATAAGTAAATATTCAATAAGTAAAAGGAGAGAGAGGGATTCGAACCCTCGATAGTTCATTCGAACTATGCCGGTTTTCAAGACCGGAGCTATCAACCACTCGGCCATCTCTCCCCCATAAAATCCTTATTTTATTCCTACGAATATAACATAACCATATGAGATGATATACTAACCATCTATAGAAATATCCCGGATGCGAATCCATATTATTCGATCTATTTATCTATACAGTATAGATAGAGATGATCGATTTAGTATGCCTGTGTGTGAAATAAAGACTAAACCCTCTTCGACTCCATGTCTAAAATGGAATCAAATAAAGGGTAATAAGTTCGAGAGAAAAGAATCAATTGATTCATAATTAAATTAAATCCCTTTTGCTTTTGTATTTTATTACAATTAGGACTAAGCGAGGGATCCAATGTATAGTGATAGCTTGGAGGATTAGAAACATGACTATTGCTTTCCAATTAGTCGTTTTTGCGTTAATTGCGACGTCATCCGTCTTACTGATTACTGTACCCCTTGTATTTGCTTCTTCTGATAGTTGGTCAAATAACAAAAATGTAGTATTTTCCGGTACATCGTTATGGGTTGGATTAGTCTTTCTAGTAGCTATTCTTAATTCTCTCATTTCTTGAACTTGTTTGGTATTTTCGCGATACAAAAACAAAAAGAAGAATACCGTCCCTTCTAAGCAATTTGGATTGTGAGACACATTTAAATTCAACCTGAATTCGGAATTTCTATTTCTGAGTTCGGAACTTCTATTTAATTGTTGTTAAATTTATATTTAATTCTTAGAAAATAATTATTATTAAAATAAAAGGATAGATAGTACTAAGTTTTACTAGAAGATAGAAAGGATCTAATGGCCTTACACAAATATGAGCCAGACACATATATGATATATGTCATATATGTGTGGACATATAAATGCGTTTCAGGACGAACAAAATGCGGATATGGTCGAATGGTAAAATTTCTCTTTGCCAAGGAGAAGATGCGGGTTCGATCCCCGCTATCCGCCCAATTAATCCAATAGTTAGTATAGCACTTCTATCTTACCCTTAAAGGAAGGGTAATGGAATATCCATTTCTTTCCCATTACCATATGGATCGTTCCCATTATTCTCCTGGGGCCCCGTTCCCATTAGTGTAGGCAGCCGGACACATATCCAGGAACTTGAGCTTTGTGATTTTAACAAAATCTTTGATTGTTTGTAAAACCATTTCCCCTCGTTCTTTAGCTGTCTGCCCTTTAGGAAGCTTCGGAACGATGTTTTCCTTCATATCCCTCAGCAAACCCCTTTGCTCCTCTGTTATCCCCTCGATGCTTTCCGGATTTTTTTCTAAGGCGTAGGGGTCTTTAGTAAGAATAGCAATTTCTAGCTCTACCCTCTTTATCAATTTCTTGAGTAAAGCGCAATATTCTCCCCGATTTTTACACTCTGACGGCTCGGGCCAACGGTAGTTGCCCTTCGCGTGGCAAGCAAATCGAAATTGTGGCCAATACTTATCGGTAGACAAAGAATAAGAAGTAGCCAAGAAAGAAGATACAAAAGCCTTCTTCCTTTTGTACTCGATTCCAAAATTTTTCATTTTCTTCAAGATATTGTCTTATGTATGTTAGGGAATAGATCTCTTCTTTGATCCCCTATTTCAAATTCTTTCTCAATAGGGGAGTAATTTGAGCAAATCAAAATTTCTTATGTTCAGCAATTTCTATATTTTCTATTATTTTTTTTTCCTTGCCTCTTATCCTTGCTTTTTCTTTTTCTAGTTTTCTCTTCTATCATTTTTGTTCTTATTCTTATTCTTAGGTTTACCTCTTTCAGCAACCAAGATATACATAGTGTCAAGAGAATAACCTTTAACAGCCGGGCAAACCTCTCGTAGTAATACCTTTGTTCTTTACTAAGGTAACTATAATACCTTCCTTTTTTACTATCCATAGTAGAGTACGTAAAGAACAAATAAAGTAAGCATATAATATTGGGTATATATATACATGAAATCATTACGGAATAGTTCAATGTAATTTCCATACAACCTCCCATATTTATATAATAAAAAAAAAAAAAAAAAAAAAGAATAGAATATATGATTCTATATACATATAATCATTACGGAATAGTTGAATGGAAATTACAATTAATATTTTTTCTTATATATTATATAAGATATAAGGAGGTAATTTAATTTGAAATTACATTGAAGGGAAGAAGGTCGTGGAAAGAATATAACTCAATCAGAACACCCTTTAAAAGATTACGCGGTACGACTAGGTCGAATGAGCCCTTCTCGAATAAATATTCAGTCTCTTGTAAACCCTCGGGTACTTCCACATGCAATGTTTCTTCAATTACTCTTTTACCCGCAAATGCAATGTACGCGTCAGGTTCAGCAATAACTATATCCCCCAACATTCCAAAACTAGCTGTTACTCCACCGGTTGTAGGAGTTGTAAGGATTGATACATAGAATATGTTTTTATTTTTAGTTATTAATAGGTATTTATTTAAAACGGAAGAAATTTTACCCATTTGCATTAAGCTTAAACCCCCTTCTTGCATGCGTGCTCCTCCGGAAGCACACAGAATAATGAGAGGCAAAGATCGATTAGTAGCATGCTCAATCAAACAGGTGATTTTTTCGCCTACTACAGATCCCATACTACCCCCTATGAACTGAAAATCCATAACTCCAATAGCTATAGAAAGACTTTTTAATTGTCCTATGCCTGTTTGAATAGCATCAGGCAACCCTGTCTCTTTTTGATAAGAATCAAGACGGTCTTTATAGGGTTTATCCTCTTCCTCGGAATCCAATTCAAATTTATCCTCTTCGTAATCCAAGTCCAATTCCAATTCATCTTCCTTGGAATCCAATTCATCCTCTTCGAAAGGAAAATCCAATGAATCAAAACCCAAATTATCCTCTTCGGAATCAAAATCCAATAAATCCAAATCGAATTCATCCCCTTCAGAATCCAAGTCCAATTCTAATTCATCCTCTTCGGAATCGAATTTCAATTTAGCCTCTTTGAAATTCAAGTCCAATCCACCCTCTTTGGGATCCAATTCATCCTCTTCGGAAGGAAAATACGATGACTCAAAAAAATCCAAATCCACCCAATCAACACCTAACTCATCCTCTTCTAAATTCAAATCCAATGGATCCTCTTTTAAATCTAAACCCAACCCGTCCTCAAAATCAAATTCAATGGGATCGATAGAGACCATTTCCTCATCAAAAGAATGCCAAGTATCCACATCAACCAAGAGTTCGAGCCTATCTGAACTCTTCATCTTCAAATGAGATTCACACTGTGCGCAAAGACCCATTTCCGATTTAAAGGTTTTATGATGAGTTAATGTATAACAAAAGTCGCATTGAACCCAAAAATGGGCAAATGATGATGAGTTACTAGATGAATCAACCCCCTCACTAGTAAAATAGGGGTCTGGTTCCCCATTATCATCTGGATCTTTCCCATTACCATCTGGAACGTTCCTATTATCATCTGGATCTTTCCCATTACCATCTGGAACGTTCCTATTATCATCTGGATCTTTCCCATTACCATCTGGATCTTTTTCATTTTCATTAAGATGAATGTCCCCATTTAGCAGAAATTCATATTGTGTTTGATCCGCAAGCTGGCTTATTTGCCCCATAAATAGGCAATCCTTATAAATAGGACCGAGCCTATTCCAATTTGGCCAATCAAAAAACCATTCTCGAGTATCAAGACGATTATCCCAATAGCTTTGTCCGAATTTAGACCTAAATCCAAATTGCCAGTTATATTTATCGGTGGACAAAGAACGACAAGTGGGAAACCAGGGCAATAGAAACCTGGTTTTCCTTTCTAAATCTAAATCGATTCCATTCCGAAATCGAGTCATTTTGATTTTCAACCTCCCTAATAGGAAAAAAAGAGAAATTCTATGTATATAATTTCTCTATATACATAGAAATAGGAAGGAATTTCTAAGCAATTTCCGAATATATTTCTATATTGAATTTCTGTAGAATGCAGGAACGAAAAGGAGCAATTTCTATATTTTCTATATAAATCAGATACTGTTTTATCTCCTTAAATAGAAGAAATTAAATAGAATTCCGGAAAGCCTTAGTAAAAGCGTTTTCCGTAAAATCTAAATAAAATCTCTCTAAGGAGATAAAACAGTATCATCCAAAAGGGTCCATTTTCCCAAAAATCTGGTTGGACCAAATACCAAAGATAAAGGACGAGCAAAATAAGGAGTACAAAGATTTTGCAATCATCGATAAAATGTGCTACTTTATAATCGTCTATCTTTGGATTAGTAAAATGGAACAAGACGAAAACCATGAAAACTATCATGAGTCCAATTCCATTTAATAAAATGTACGTATTTACATTTTTTATAATCAAAAGATAAATATTTTCCACAATCAATTGATAAATAACAATTAAAATCCGGAAAATCCGGAAAACCGAAACTAGGATCATCAGGAAATTTCGGAGAAAGAATCTTAGAGAAGAGATTGCAAATTGGAATACCAATCCCTTTTCCCGAGAAAATCCTGTGTATAATTCGACACAAATTTTTTTAGCGTTTTTAGCAGGCAGATAAGGCAATCTAGGTTTAGGATTCATTGTCATAGTACCTCTTCAAAAAAAGAAAAAAAGAAATTACTCTTATACGTAAAATATAAGAGACTTTCATACGAAAGTCAAGAGGGCCCTTCTATGATCATAGATCACAGAGATCCATACAAATAGGAAATAATATTTTGATCCTTACCAACTTGATCTTGTTGTACCTGGTAACAAACATGTAAATAATGAAATAATGAAGAAAAATGAAAGATTCCAAAATCAAAATGGAATGTATAACAATTCTCAAATAATGAAAGAATTCAAAAATCAAAAATATATATATTATGTATAAGGGTCGAATGCAAATTTGAGTTTCTTCTTATTTTCCCCATTATTCACATCCTCTTTATTATATGTTTAATATTCTTATTATCTCTTTAGTATATATACTCTTTTATTGTATAGGTATTCCTTTCTATCCATTCGGAATAAATGAAATCAAATATATAAATGGAATAAGAGAAAAAAAATTAATCTATTTAAAAAACATATTAGAAAGATCAAACTAAAAAAGATGTTCCAATTCGAAAATGTTATTTAAACGTATCATATATACATATATATAAGTATAACATATTAACATCTTATATAGTTAAGTAGATATTATAATAGTCTATAATCAAACTCGAAAATCGAACTAGAAAAAATACTGGGAACTATATAGTTTAGTTTCCTTCATACCAAATTAAGAGCTAAGATTAATAACTAAGTTCCGCTATTTTGATCTGCTATTTTACTGATTTCCTATACCGTATTCTTTTTCTTATTTTAAATATTTCTATTATGTGAGCCCGCTTAGCTCAGAGGTTAGAGCATCGCATTTGTAATGCGATGGTCATCGGTTCAATTCCGATAGCTGGCTTTTCTATGGATTTTACATAAACAACTATTCAAAAAAAAGGATCAGAACAATTGTACCTCTAAGGAACAAATCACCAAAAGGAGTCCCAACTTTCTATATACAATAGAATACAATATCCATATATATAAATGAAGAAATTCCGATGTTGATCAAATGCATTTTTTGTGGTACTTTAGTTAATTTTGCTTTGTTTATCTTTTCTTTTAGTTCAGTTTGAATTTCGTTTTATTGTGTCAAATGCAAAAAATAAAAAACAAGGAGTCTTTATGTTATGTCTCGTTACCGAGGACCTCGTTTGAAAAAAATACGCCGTCTAGGTGCTTTACCAGGACTAACTAGTAAAAGTTCTAAAAAAGATCCTAAAAAACAATCGCGTTTTAGGAGAAGATCACGATATCGTATTCGTCTAGAAGAGAAACAGAAATTGTGTTTTCATTATGGTCTGACAGAACGACAATTACTTAGATATGTACATATCGCGGGAAAAGCGAAAGGGGCAACAGGCCTGGTTTTACTACAGCTACTTGAAATGCGTTTGGATAACATCCTTTTTCGACTGGGTATGGCTTCAACTATTCCTGGGGCCAGGCAGTTAGTTAACCATAGGCATATTTTAGTTAATGGTCGTATAGTCGATATACCAAGTTATCGCTGCAAACCACGGGATATTATTACTACGAAGGATAATGAAAGATCAAAGCGTCTGATTGAAAAATTAGTATCTATTTCCACCCAGAACCGGAATAAGAAGAGATTGCAAATCCCACCATATTTACGTTTGAAGACTATCAATGGATGCCATTATAAAGGATTAGTAAATCGAATAATAGACAGGAAATGGGTTGGTTTGAGAATAAAAGAATTGTTAGTCGTAGAATATTATTCTCGTCAGACTTGAACCTAACAAGAAAAAGGAAGGTTTATAGAATTCTATCTCCTTTTCACCAAACTAAATAAGCCTAAGTGCCTTTTTAGTTTCTCATTCACCTATTCAAAATGGATCAACAGAAAGATTTTTTCTTTTTTGTTCTTTCCTAAATTGGTATTTTACCTACCACAGCCCTTTGGAGTATGGAATAGAGAATTTCTATTAAATAGGGGTTTTCTTACTGGAATACTTATTACTGGAATAGGAATAAAGGTATCCTTTTTTTGATTTGATACATTGTGGTCGATAACCTTGATGAATTAACAAAAACGGAAAGAGAGGGATTCGAACCCTCGGTAAACTAAAGTCTACATAGCAGTTCCAATGCTACGCCTTGAACCACTCGGCCATCTCTCCTACATAATCTTATTATTGATAAGAAAGTGAGCAAATAGCGAGTTTTCTTATTACTATAGTATGGGTACAATTACAGCCGATGCGGGCCTGGAATAATTTCCTCCTAATTTCCTATTTCTCAACAACAACTTCTCTGATCAGCTATTTCATGAACCTATTTCAAATTCATGAATCGTCCCATAGCAAAATCTTTCTATTTCTATCGTATAATGTAGCCTATGTTATGTAAGCAGAAGCTTACTTTTCTTTTTTTATTATGCATTATTATTCTATTTATTATAGAATATTTATTATAGAATAAAGATTCTATTCTTTTTTATCTTTGGATCATAACCAAATCAAAACTTTTCCAGTTAGTGGAATCGATGGGAAAAAAATCCTTGGTTATTGGTTATTCGACTTAGATGAAATAGTAAGAGTTCTGTAGTATACCATGAAATTGGAAGGAAATCCAATATTATTCAAATATTTCATATCTCTTCTTGTACAAAGAAAAGTAGACAATTTGAGCCCATATCTATCTTATCCTTTCCTTTTTTGATAAAATAAGAATCGAATTAATCCCTTTTTATGGTATTTTGTACTCTAGAATTCCGAATTCCTTTTGTTTGTGGGATAATTTTCCTAGAGAGGGAATGAAAAGAATTAGAGAATGGATTGCTAATTATGCCTAGATCTCGTACAAATGGAAATTTTATTGATAAGACTTTCTCGATTGTAGCTAATATCTTATTGCGAGTAATTCCGACAACCTCAGGAGAAAAAAGAGCATTTACCTATTACAGAGATGGTGCGATTTGATTCTTTTTTTTCTTTTTTTTTAACCCTCTCTTACCTCAGTCTTACGAGAAAGGAGAGTACAGGGTTCAGGATAGAAAGAACAAAATTTAGTAAAATAAACCCGCGCTTAGCGAAGGTGCTGTTTAGAGATATAACAATTCCTTCTATCGTGTATCCTCGATTGATGCAGCCTCATATGCTTTAATTGTCGATTTTAGTATTGAGCGAGAGGTTCAACCTATGGGTTTCGTATTACAGATCAATTTTACACCAATAAATAGGCGGCATAGGGGAAAGGCACTACACCTAATAATAGGAATCAACAAGACACCAACTTTGTTATAAAGTTAGAAATCCCCCTTTTCCTTATCAGTATTGGGGCTGCTAAGAATGGTTGGGACAACAAACATCCATCTCGTTCGTACTTTGGATACCCATAGAACCATCAAAGATCGTTGAAGTGACTAATTCCTGAAAATAGAAGGCGTTGAGAACAAAGAAATTGTTGGAGTTACCATTTCCCTCTAGCACTATTATACTTGGTGTTAAGAAAATCCTCTTGCAAGAAGGCTAGCTAGAGATTTCTTGTAAAAATACCAGCCCCCTTCGGTTTCTAATGAGATAAGAATAGTTCTACTTCTATTCTTCTTCTATGGATTATTCCCTTTAGTACTATGCACAGAAGGGAGGAGCTGTATGAGATGGGAATCTCATGTACGGTTCTGGAACGGGGATTCTTTGAATAGAATGAACCACCGTAACGGATGTTGGCTCAATCCGAAGGAAATTATGCGGAAGCTTTACAGAATTATTATGAAGCTACGCGACTAGAAATTGATCCCTATGATCGAAGTTATATACTCTATAACATAGGCCTTATACACACAAGCAATGGAGAGCATACAAGAGCTTTGGAATATTATTTCCGAGCATTAGAACGAAACCCTTTCTTACCACAAGCTTTTAATAATATGGCCGTGATCTGTCATTACGCGCGACTATCTCCACTATAGAAAGAAAAAAGAAAGAAAAGATCAAATTGGCTAGTAAATACTAGAAAAAGGGCTTTCTACATATGGATCGTCAAAAACAACGATTTTTATCAGCTGTAGCAAGGAAAGGCACTTTACGAGAACCAAAAAAAACTTTCGCCTCTACCATATACTCTATGGATAAAAGGATCAAATTGATAAAGAAAGCACCGTAAAGATCAATTAGTGAGCGATTGGATCGATCCAACTAAAAACTGCTTACTGATTTATGTCATCATATGAAACAAAAACTAGGAATCAACTTATGTAATAGAGTTGATCTACTAAGATATTGAGCAGCGGTGTAGTATCAAATCCCAAAGATAGTAAGTTCGTTTTTTTTGTGGAGAAAAGTCTTTTTCAAGGATTCTATATGAATTTTGTATGTGAAACCGAGATAGTTACCTTTCAGAAGATTCTAAGGATATAGTGGCTATCTACCCTTCATTCTTCTGAAGGTGGGAGAAAAGAACAAACTGATTATTGATCCAAATTAGGGTTTGAGAAACTTATGTAATTAGCTTCTTTTGTTTAACCTAACAAAAATTGGGATAGATCCTTTTTGAGAAATCGCATTCAGTTAATATGGGGTAAATAAGGATAGGATACAGAATCGATTTCTGAGCCGTATGAGGTAGGAAACTCTCAAGTACGGTTCTAAGGAGGGGCCGCCTATTCCGACCGGGGAGAACAGGCCATTCTACAGGGTGATTCGGAAATTGCGGAGGCTTGGTCCGATCAAGCTGCGGAGTATTGGAAACAAGCTATAGCGCTTACTCCAGGTAATTATATTGAAGCACATAATTGGTTGAAAATCACGAAGCGCTTCGAATTGGAATAAGACTATTTGCTTTTTTCTTTCATTAAAATGGGTTTGGCTGTTGATCCATTCATGAAAATTGAAAGAAATTGGATCAGAAGATCTAATCAAGAATTTCATTATATCCCTTCCTCCTTCGTTCTTTTTCTATGTTATATAGATAAATGATAGGGATACATTCTAGAATACAACTCATAAAACTAATAAAAGATACCAAATTCCATATCGATAAGATATCGGAATGATCTCATTAATTCAATTCGAATCAGTTATCAGTTATCTTCGAAATTGGGAAAAAATTTTTGTAGTTTGTAATAGAATTAAGAAATCTTATTAATAAGATATTATGTACG